TATAGTTAGTTATAGGAGAGTAGTAAAAAAGGGGCTAATCAGTTAGTTCTTTCATCACCCCAAACATAGCAATATTAGCACTAATTGTACGTAAATGTAATTCATTATTCAAACAACTATTCAGAGTTCCTAGAGCTCCTTGTAAAGCTTGTTGGAAAACCCGTTGCCGGACTTGATTAATCACTCTTTCTTGTTCAAAAAGAATGGTTTCGTTTTTGGAACTTTCTAATTTTTCCAAAAATCTATAAGTTGAATTAATCCAATTCAATTTGTCTCGTTCTATCTCAGAGTATCCATTTACTCGATACTGATCTGCCTCCATTTCCACTTTCCGTAAGCGGGTGTGGGCTTTTTCCAGCTGTTCAACAGCCCCCCTTCGCAATTCTTCTGAATTTCGAATAGTATTCAAGATCTTCTGTTTTCGATTATCTAATAAATCACTTAATGAAAGTAGATTATCTTTCCATTCATTTTCATTTCCAAAATTCCATAATCCCTTCCCGAACCAAACATGAATCTTTCGATTCATTTGGCTCTCATGCTCAATTACTTAATTGAGAGAGAATGAATTCCCATATATTATATACTTTTTCTATTTTTCACGTAATGAGCCTATCCTCTCCCCCTTTTATCTATTCCTATTTCAAAATATTGATCTCTGTTCATATTTCACAATATTGAAACTGATCAATAATCATAATCCAATACTCAAATATTCGGAGGATTCTTCTGACAAAAATATATCAAATATAGAAATATATCAAATCAAATATATATATTTGTTTGTATAATATAGAATTCAGAATTAATAGAAAATTTCTAATATTTAATATTGTAATTGTCAGCAAAGTTGTTTCTTTTTTTTCTTTCAAATCCAAAGAATTCTTCTCACTTTATACATAGGTCATCAATTCGGCATTGTAAAAAAGACCCAAATCATTTTATCGACATGAGTGTTTTATATCGAAAAAAATTCGAACTATTCGTTTTGATTTCTGTATTGTATAAAAAAAACTCTTTATAACCTATGTATTTATAAACTAAACATAGTAGTAGAAAGAGTACTATGCTGCATCTGAACTTCAAACAGTTTGGCTTTAACCATATTAATGGTCACAAATTATTGGTTAATAGAGAATCAAAGTCGATATACCAATGAATGAATCACGAAATGCTATGGTTCTTAAATATGATTTTTGAATTTATTCAGAAGTAATTCGCGGGATCATGCACTCTTTCCTAGTTCTAACAAAAAAAGTACAGCTGGGTGGATCCAGCCTATTCTTGAAATAAACAACTCGCACACACTCCCTTTCCAAAAAAGATCAATACACCAAGCACTACGCTTAGATTTATTGGATTTGTTGCTAAAATATCGGTATTTAACCCGAAACTCCCGGCGGATGGCCAGTGACCTAAGGAAACGAAAGAATCGGTTACATTTTTTTTCATATGATCTCCTATTTTCTTTTAGATGGACTAAAAAAAAAGAACTCTGTCCCTTTTTGTATTATATCACTTTCAACTCTTTTTTTATTTTTCCTGTATATTTATATATTGATTATTGATTTTTTATTTATTTTAGTATTTATTTTGTTAATTTTAATTTACCTATACAGAATCAAAAAAAGATTCTATTTCCATAGAAATGTATTTTTTTTTCATTTCAATGAAAAAAAAATTCCCAAAAATAATGATCATTATTAGAATTAGGGACCAGGTCTCATGTCAATGGCGAAAAACCTCAGTTCTTGCAATACTCCTTAAATAAACATAAACTAAAAAGGCTTTCCTTTGAACTAAGATAAAGGGGGAAGGAAGAAAGCGAGTCAGTACGGTAATTCCTCATCCTCAAATTAATCCTTCCCATGTATTATTGTCCAACGAATAAGTAATTGTAGGAGTGAAATCTTGATATACTTTGAAAAAGCAAAGAGTAAGTCTTAATCCATAAAAAAAAATACAGAATTCTCATATTTATAGGACTAAACAAAGGGATTGGCAAATAAAAGGGCCAATGCTACAACCAGACCATAAATTGTTAAGGCTTCCATAAAAGCCAAACTAAGCAATAAAGTACCTCGTATTTTTCCCTCCGCCTCGGGCTGTCTTGCAATACCTTCTACAGCTTGGCCCGCAGCAGTGCCTTGACCAATCCCCGGTCCAATAGAAGCAAGTCCGACAGCTAACCCAGCAGCAATAACGGAAGCGGCAGAAATCAATGGATTCATGATAAGTTCCTCACACCAAAATAAAGAAATGGTTAATGATACAATCATCCAATGAGTTTTGAGTTAATTATTCCATCGCTAAGATTCAACCAGCTGAAGTAACTCAAAACTTGGAATTGAAAATTGAAGTAATAATATTGATTATTGAACTCTCAGAAAGAACTATTTCCATATCTCTTTTTTAGTTCCTATCCACAGGATTTTTGTGAATCCATACATACAACCTTTGTTCGTTCACTTCTGTTTTCCAACCCATTATTTGAATTTTTCATTATTTGTCTTTAGTTCATTTCATCTATTTATTGATTCAATTTCGAATCAAAGACGAAACAGAAGAACTCCTATTGGAATCCCTATCTAAATTCACAGCAGTCCGATGCGATGGATTAGATATATTTTGAGTTCATATATAACTAGTATATATCTACTATCACATATACGCGTCTTTCTTCCATAATGGAAACCGACTACTCTACTCCTATCTTAGATTCAATCGGATTCTAAAATTTTTCTTCAAAGGATGCGCAAGAGTTAGTGTATAGCCATTAACTTACATATACCTAATTCTAACCCTTTTCCTAAAAAATCACATTTTTTTGAATCTTGTTTTTTGTAAATTCGTCTCTTCCTTTTTTTTATCATTATCTCACATGGATCTAATCTAAATTAACGAATTCATTAGGCCGAATCATTGCATAGAAATAAAAAATAACAAACAGTAGTATTTAATTGAGCTAAGTTCATGCAATTTTTTATTTCTAAAAATTGGATTTTAGTCAATCATTGAATTGAATGAAATCGACTGAAATGGGAATCATTCTATAGAACAGCTTTTTTAAACTCACACGCCATAAATTGATATCAAAAAAATTCCTATTCAATATAGGACTCAAAATATTGAAATTGAATAAACAAAACAATCAATGTAAAGAGAGAGTTTTCATTGGAGGGAGATATGATATAAATAAATCAAAATGGACCAAATCCGGATTTTAGGAAAAAGATCTTTTCGATCTCTTTCCTTTTTTTATTATTAGACTTTAGAACTAACATCATTTACTAATAGCTGAATCTTTTTTGCTATTATTCTAGATTGTTGTATTTGTATATTTATGTTGCCTAAGTATAAACAAATTATCTTGTTGAGTTGCGCATCCATTGCTTGGTTGGACGAACTCAGTTTAAGTTAAAAAAAAGACTAGACTATTTCAAAAACTCGTCAATGATGATCCTCCACGGATTCGCCTATATAAGCCGCAGCTAAAGTTGCAAAAATAAGAGCTTGAATCCCACTTGTAAATAATCCAAGGAACATCACAGGTATAGGAACTACTAAAGGTACTAAAGAAACAAGAACAAGAACTACTAATTCATCGGCTAATATATTCCCGAAAAGTCGAAAACTAAGCGATAAGGGTTTTGTGAAATCTTCTAAAATGTTAATGGGTAAAAGAATTGGAGTTGGTTGAATGTATTTACTAAAATACCTTAATCCTTTTTTTGAAAGACCCGCATAGAAATATGCTATTGACGTAAGTAAAGCTAAAGCAACAGTAGTATTTATATCATTCGTGGGTGCGGCTAACTCTCCATGAGGTAATTCTATGATTTTCCAGGGTAAAAGAGCACCCGACCAATTAGAAACAAAAATAAATAGAAACATAGTTCCAATAAAAGGAACCCATGGACCATACTCTTCTCCAATCTGAGTTTTGCTCACATCTCGAATGAATTCAAGAATATATTCGAAGAAATTTTGACCGTCAGTTGGAATAGTTTGTGGATTCCGAACAGCGATAACGGCAGAACCTAATAAGATAGCAATTACAACCCAAGAAGTAATAAGTACTTGGGCATGGACTTGGAAACCCCTTATTTGCCAATAGAAATGCTGGCCGACTTCTACACTAGAGATATCATATAACCCCGTTAGTGTGTTGATGGAACATGATATAACATTCATTTTGTCCTCTGACAGAAATATAACTTTACTTTAAATAATAAAGACTTATTTTGATTCAACCCTTTCCTTTTGGACTTGACCACTCAACTTGTATATTTTGTATACCAACTAAACTAATCACACAATATCCACACAGTCTTTTTTTTATCTCTTTTGTGCGATTCGGAAATAATAAATAATAACCGACTCCATAAATCTATATCTATGGAGTTCAAAAATCTAATAATTTCTTTATCTTATTATTAATTATTAATCACGGATTTCGTATATAGCTAGAACGACCCTCGCAAATCGCGAATACTAATTTGTTAAGAATTAATCGAATTGAAGCTAGAGCGTCATCATTTGCTGGAATCGAAATATCTGCGAGATCGGGATCACAATTTGTATCAACTAAACAAATTGTTGGAAGTCCCAAAGCGATACACTCCCGAAGAGCCGTATATTCTTTTTGCTGCTCAACTATGATTACAATATCAGGCAATCCCGTCATATATTGAATCCCGCCTAGATATGTTTGCAAACGAGATAATTCTCTCTTCAACATAGCTGCATCTCTTTTCGGAAGACGGTTTAGTCTCCCCGTCTTTTGTTCCATTCTCAAGTCCCTGAACTTATGAAGCCGCGTTTCTGTAGTGGACCAATTTGTTAACATACCACCAGACCATTTTTTATTAACATAATGACACCGAGCCCTTATTGCAGCCCGCGCTACGGAATCCGCTGCAATATTTTTGGTACCAACAATTAAAAATTGTTTTCCCTTACTTGCTGCATCAAAAACTAAATCACAAGCTTCTGATAAAAAACGAGCAGTTCTAGTGAGATTTGTAATATGAATACCTTTATGTTTTGCATAGATATAGGGCGCCATTCGAGGATTCCATTTCTTAATACCATGCCCAAAATGAACTCCTGCTTCCAGCATCTCTTCCAAATTTATGTTCCAATATCTTCTTGCCATTTCTCCTCACACTTTCTCTCTCTCTCTCTTTTTTTTATTATTAATAAAAAAAAAGAGACGAGGCACCTTGAAATAAATAATTGTTCCAATGGAACCTTCTCTTCTACCGGAGATTGGTCGTTTATAGACGAGCCAAGCCATTACTTTCTATTCGTAATTTTCTTTATTACATTAATTTTTTAATTATTTATTAAGTTAACAAATCAAATGACCATACCAAAACAAATCAAATAGCAAACAAATAGTTAAAAGGACGCATCTGCCTCCTCTTTCTTATTCTAAGTTAAGAATCATTCAATCCTAGAAAAGATCGGTCTGATGTACCATATCAATTCTTTGAAATGCAAGAGTCAAATAATTTTCTGTGGTGGAAGAAAATATCTCTCATTTCCCCCCGAAGAAATTTTTTTTTTTCGAAAAGAATGTTGTTATGCTGCCTTGAAGAGGGTACTAATCCTTTGAATCCGGTCCCGGCAGGTATCATACTCCCTAGAACAACGTTCTCTTTCAGTCCTTTCATCCAATCGATACGGCCCCGAAGAGCGGCTTTTGCTAAAACTCGAGCAGTTTCTTGGAAACTTGCTTCGGATATAAAACTTTGAGTATTCAGAGATGCTCTTGTTATTCCCAATAAGATGGCTCGATAACAGATCGCTTCTTCTAAAGCGCGTCCCGTTCGTTCCGCTCGTACCAATCCAATCAGTTCCCCCGGTAAAAAAATATTAGACATTCCATCTTCTGAAACCAAGACTTTTGATGTTATTTGACGCACAATAATTTCTATATGCCTATCATGGATCTGCACCCCCTGAGATCGATAAACTTTTTGTATCTTATTAACCAAAGAGATACGACTTTGCACTATAGTTAGTTCAGCACCAATCAAGAATCCCCAAGGAATTCCAAGAATTTTTGTTATACGTTCGTTCCAACCCTCAACTCTCTTTTCTAGGTTCATCGATATTGAATCAATCGAACGCACTTCTACTACTTGTTCTACTTTTGGAAGACCCTGCGTTATATCACTAGATCTCGATTTTTCATACATAAATGTAACTAATATATCTCCTTCGTAAACGATTTCTCCACAATGCCCATGAACAGTTGCTCCTGGAGTAGCTAAATAAGGCTTGGCTGTTCTTATTACTATAGAATCAACGCGAACAATTAAAACTTGACCCGCTTTTAGGTGTGGTCCTTTTTTAGATATACATACATTTTCACAAATAAACTGCCCAAGACTCATTATTGTGGGCATTTCCTCACAATAATTATCATGATAATTATGATGGAGAAAATACCAATTCAAATTGAATGGATTCAAAACAATCTTACTACATGGACTGAGATTATAAATTCTCCTATTTTCATCCATTAAATAATATTTTTGAAGTACTTGAAAAGTTTGTTTTAAATTGTCAAGCTGCAAATATTTCGCTACTGAGGTCTGATTATGAGTTATTAAAGGGTAAAATGATGAATAAAAATCCGAAATTTGAAGGGCTGTTCCTAAAGGGCCCAACAAATTACTAATTGGAATTAGAGGATCTTTTTGAATTGATTCTTTTATCACATTGTAATATTTTACATCCTTGAATAGACCCATGCAAAAATAATTAGATGATGACAAAATTAGAAAAGATTGGGATTCCTTATTTCTATTCAACAGCACACGAAGAGTTCCGTGATTTTGGCTAAATGATTGCTGAATCCTTGCTTTGGAATAAGTGGAATAAAATGGATTTTTATTGATACGATCTGAGGCATTATCATAGATCAATCCGGAACCTGACGGATCATTCCTTTTTCTGTTTCTGATATACAAAATATGTGATTTCACTAAGTCGATTCTTAAGAAATCTCGAAGCAGCCCTTTTGTACTTACTTCAACAAAGGAAGCGTGGACCTCTTCGACGGAAGAACTTTTCTTGTCTTGGTCCCAATTCAAGACTAAACAAGTCCGAACTAGTTGAATACTTGTGTCAGAAATTCTCCAAGTTGCTTTGCCATTTCCATAAAGGATATAGTTGACAACTCCAAGTTGCATATTATCCTTTTCCCGAAAGGGATCCTGGGGGAAGAGTGTTGCTAAATTGATACCGTCCGCTATTTCATATGTGCTTACGGGTCGAACCAAAACAAAATACTTTTTCTTGCTAGGTGTGAGCCATTGGACATAGATCCAATTTGTCAATTTTTTTGATTTCTTAGAATTTGTTTTTTCCGATCCTGGTGGTATCAAGATACCACTGTGTCGAGATATCTTATCTTTTTCTCCAGGAAAATGGATATCCCCGGAAAAGATTTGAAGTTCAATCCCTTTTTTTTTTCTCTCCACTCGGACCAATCCGCCCACTTGGCTTCTTGTATTTAACGTGATTTGTGTATTTACTCCAATGATACTATTGTTCCGTACCATTATGGAAGAGGATTCGGATAAAATATGTACTTCCTCGGGAATGAAAAAAAATTGATCCACTTTCATTTGGTATTTTTGCTTAAACTTTTTGTCTCCTCCATATTCAATTACATCCTCTTTTTTGATGATTGAATGCGCCCCTACCGTCCCATATTTAGTAATTCCCGAACTGTTTCTTCTGTATTGAGGATCGTCGAAAAAAGCAAGAATACTCTTTCTACGGAAAATACCATTTATGGATATTTCAATCGAGATACCTGAACCTGAATGTGGAATTAATTCTTTCTCTTGTTCTTGAATCGATTGGACTGGAATAAGAAATCTATTTCTTCGTCCCTTTGCCAATAAATATGAATTCTCTCGGAGAATAGTGGAATATATGAAATGATAATGCCCAGTCCCTACGATTCGATTTAATTCTGAATAATCAGAAATCATATCTTCTTTTTTATCAAAAAAATCCGAACTCAAAAATTTGTGTCTCTCTTGATCATTATTTCCTGAGAGGCTAGAAATATATCTTCTTTCGGTAGAAATAGAATGAATGTTTATTTGATCTTGATCCTTGTAGAACGAAAAAGGAACTGCATTAAATTTGCATGAACCTCCTGATAATATCCACAAGTGGCTTGTTTTGGGTAAAAGACGTACATTACTATATTTAAATTCGGGCGAATGGTACACATCGGTACTCCAGTGCATTTCCCCCTCTAAGTCAGAATAAATATGTTTTCGAACCCTCTCTGTAAAATTGAAAGTGTATGTTGTTCCCGCGCGAATCTCAGCAATCACTTGTTCTGATTTTACATATTGACCATTTTGAACTAAAAGAAAACTTTTTTGTGGGATAGTTACCTTATGTATAATATCTTCACTCTTAATAATTACATATAAGTCCATATAACATAAAAGGGCAGGATGCCCATGACGTGTACGTATAGGCTGAAGCAAATCCTCATTGAATTTGATTTTTCCATTAGAAGGGGCCCGTACATGTTCTGCAGTACCCCCTGTAAATACTCCACCGGTATGAAAAGTTCTTAATGTTAGTTGAGTCCCCGGTTCCCCAATGGATTGCCCCGCAATAATACCTACAGCTTCTCCCAATTCAACCAAGTCGCCATGAGTGGGACTCCGACCATAACATAATCGACAGATCCAAGACGTACTCCTACAAGTAAAGGGAGTTCTAATATATATTGGTTGTGTTCGAAAGGTTATGAATTGGGTGACAAGCCCAATCCCAATATCTTGATTTCGAATGGCAATGCACCGCGGACCCATATATATATTGTCTGATAATACACGACCAATTAATGTTTGGATAAAAATTCTTTCGGGCAGTGTCCTATTTCGAAGACTTGAAGAAATACCTCGGGTAGTGCCACAATCTGTTCTACGTACAACAATGTGTTGAACTACTTCAACAAGTCTGCGCGTAAGATATCCAGCATCTGATGTTCGTACAGCAGTATCTACAACTCCTTTTCTAGCTCCGTAGCAAGAAATGATATATTCCGTTAAAGACAGTCCTTCGCGTAAATTGCTTTGAATGGGTAAATCAATCATTTGTCCTTGGGGATCCGCCATTAATCCTCTCATACCTACTAATTGGTGTACTTGAGATGCATTTCCTCTAGCTCCTGAAAACGACATTATATGGACTGGATTAAACGGGTCAGTCATCCTAAAATTAAGATTCATTTCTTGTCGCAAATATTCACTTGTAGCATACCATATCTCGATAGATTGGCGTAATTTTTCTACCGCGTGTACATTCCCAAAATGATGGTGTTTTTCCAAAATCAAACTTTGTTGTTCAACATCTTGTACTAGCCATCCCTTAGAAGGTATTGTTAAAAGATCATCAATTCCTAATGAAATGGATATAGCAGTTGCTTGCTGGAAACCCAGAGTTTTTACTTGATCTAAGATATGTGATGTATATGCCATTCCAAAGTGATCTATTAATCTGCTAATAAGTCGTTTAATGGCAGTTCCGTCTATCACTTTATTGTGAAATACCAGATTGGCCCGTTCTGCCATACGTACCTCCCTATTTAAATGAGTTGGATTCGACAATGGATTTGAGTCAATGATTGGAAAACTTCCTTTTCTCGATCTTAAATTGCGCAGAAAGTCAGGTCAGGGACTCGAGTCCTAGTTGAACCGGAGAGACCCAAAGTCACCCCGGTGTCATAGAATTTTTGAACTTAGCTACCATAAGGTATAGGTATCAGATAAGCAGGCCCGACAAAAACCTTGTATAGCTTCTTCCATTTCTCGATAAAGAAAAATATGACCAATAGTGGTTCGGATGTATATCCAAAGAATTTCTTTTTTTACACGTCTTATTATCAGATAGTGTCCATAAATCTCATGATAGGTACCACAAGATTCATAGTGAACTTCGATGGGAGCTT